AGAGTTCGAAAAGATCAAATCTTTGATGATTCCATCATACATGATGGAGTTGCGAAAACTTCTGGATAGGTACCCTACATCGGAACTGAATTCTTTCTGGTTAAAGAATCTCTTTCTAGTTGCTCTGGAAAAATTCGGAGATTCTCTAGAAGAAATACGGGGTTCTGCTTTTGGCGGCAACATGCTATGGGGTGGTGGTCCCGCTTATGGGGTCAAATCAATACGTTCTAAGAAGAAATATTTGAATATCAATCTCATCGATATCATCGATCTCATAAGTATCATACCAAATCCCATCCATCAAATCACTTTTTCGAAAAATACGAGACATCTAAGTCATACAAGTAAAGAGATCTATTCATTGATAAGAAAAAGAAAAAATGTGAACGTTGATTGGATTGGTGATAAAATAGAATCCTGGGTCGCGAACAGTGATTCGATTGATGATAAAGAAAGAGAATTCTTGGTTCAGTTTTCCACCTTAACGACAGAAAAAAGGATTGATCAAATTCTATTGAGTTTGACTCATAGTGATCATTTATCAAAGAATGACTCTGGTTATCAAATGATTGAACAACCGGGAGCAATTTACTTACGATACTTAGTTGACATTCATAAAAAGTATCTAATGAATTATGAGTTCAATACATTCTGTTTAGCAGAAAGGCGGATATTCCTTGCTCATTATCAGACAATCACTTATTCACAAAACTCGTGTGGGGCTAATAGTTTTCATTTCCCATCTCATGGAAAACCCTTTTCGCTCCGCTTAGCCCTATCCCCCTCTAGGGGTATTTTAGTGATAGGTTCTATAGGAACTGGACGATCCTATTTGGTCAAATACCTAGCGGCAAACTCCTATGTTCCTTTCATTACAGTATTTCTGAACAAGTTCCTGGATAACAAGCCTAAAGGTTTTCTTATTGATGATATCGATATTGAGGATAGTGACGATATTGAGGATAGTGACGATATTGATCGTGACCTTGATACGGAGCTGGAGCTTCTAACTAGGATGAATGCGCTAACTATGGATATGATGCCGGAAATAGACCGATTTTATATCACCCTTCAATTCGAATTAGCAAAAGCAATGTCTCCTTGCATAATAGGGATTCCAAACATTCATGATCTGGATGTGAATGAGTCGAATTACTTATCCCTCGGTCTATTAGCGAACGATCTCTCCAGGGATTGTGAAAGATGTTCCACTCAAAATATTCTTGTTATTGCTTCGACTCATATTCCCAAAAAAGTGGATCCCGCTCTAATAGCTCCGAATAAATTAAATACATGCATTAAGATACGAAGGCTTCTTATTCCACAACAACGAAAGCGCTTTTTCACCCTTTCGTATACTAGGGGATTTCACTTGGAAAAGAAAAAGAAAATGTTCCATACTAATGAATTCAGGTCCATAACCATGGGTTCCAACGTACGAGATCTTGTAGCACTTACCAATGAGGCCCTATCGATTAGTATTACACAGAAGAAATCAATTCTAGACACTAATACAATTAGCTCTGCTCTTCATAGACAAACTTGGGATTTGCGCTCCCAGGTAAGATCGGTTCAGGATCATGGGATCCTTTTCTATCAGATAGGAAGGGCTGTTGCACAAAATGTACTTCTAAGTAATTGCCCCCTAGATCCTATATCTATCTATATGAAGAAGAAATCATGTAACGAAGGGGATTCTTATTTGTACAAATGTTACTTCGAACTTGGAACGAGCATGAAGAAATTAACGATCCTTCTTTATCTTTTGAGTTGTTCTGCCGGATCGATCGCTCAAGACCTTTTGTCTCTACCCGGACCCGATGAAAAAAATGGGATCACTTCTTATGGACTTGTTGAGAATGATTCTGATCTAGTTCAGGGCCTATTAGAAGTAGAAGGCGCTCTGGTGGGATCCTCGCGGACAGAAAAAGATTCCAGTCAGTTTGATAATGATCGAGTGACATTGCTTCTTCGGCCCAAACCAAGGAATCCCTTAGATATGATGCAAAATGGATCTTGTTCTATCGTTGATCAGATATTTCTCCATGAAAAATACGAATCGGAGTTTGAAGAGGGGGAAGGAGAAGGAGTCCTCGACCCGCAACAGATAGAGGAGGACTTATTCAATCACATAGTTTGGGCTCCTAGAATATGGCGCCCTTGGGGCTTTCTATTTGATTGTATCGAAAAGCCCAATGAATTGGGATTTCCCTATTGGGCCAGGTCATTTCGGGGCAAGCGGATCATTTATGATGAAAAGGATGAGCTTCCAGAGAATGATTCGGAGTTCTTGCAGAGTGGAACCATGCAGTACCAGACACGAGATAGATCTTCCAAAGAACAAAGCTTTTTTCGAATAAGCCAATTCATTTGGGACCCTGCGGATCCACTCTTTTTCCTATTCAAAGATCGGCCCTTTGTCTCTGTGTTTTCACATCGAGAATTCTTTGCAGATGAAGAGATGTCAAAGGGGCTTCTTATTTCCCAAGCGGATCCCCCC